TAGTAACCGATTTTAGAAATCGAAATACAGGGAGCCCCTCCCTCACAAAATTTTGATTTATTTATCTTATTATTAATCAAGAATTTTGTATATAGCTAGAACGGCCCTCACAAATTGCGAATACTAATTTGTTAAGAATGAATCGAATTGAAGCTATAGCGTCATCATTTGCTGGAATCGAAATATCCGCGAGATCGGGATTACAATTTGTATCGATTAAAGAAATGGTTGGAATTCCCAAAGTTATACATTCTCTCAGAGCCGTATATTCTTCTTGCTGATCGATGATAATTACAATATCAGGCAATCCTGTCATATATTTAATCCCGCCTAGATATGTTTCCAAACGAGATAATTGTCTCTTCAACACAGCTGCATCCCTTTTCGGAAGACGGTTGAACCCCTCTGTCTTTTGTTCAGTTCTCAAGTCCCTAAACTTATGAAGTCTTTTTTCTGTAGTGGACCAATTTGTTAACATACCGCCGAGCCACTTTTTATTAACATAATGACATCGAGCCCTTATTGCAGCCCGCGACACTAAATCAGCTGCTTTATTTTTTGTCCCAACAATTAAGAATTGTTTTCCCCTACTTGCTGCATCAAAAACTAAATCACAAGCTTCTGATAAAAAACGAGCAGTTCTAGTCAGATTTATAATATGAATACCTTTACGCTTTGCAGAAATATAAGGTGCCATTCTAGGATTCCATTTCCTAGTACCATGTCCAAAATGAACTCCTGCTCTCATCATCTCTTCCAAATCGATGTTCCAATATCTTTTTGTCATTTCTTTTCACACTTAAAAAGGGGGGTACCCAAAACTAAAATCAAATTTTGTTCCGATGGAACCTTCTCTTGTACCGGGGATAGCCATTTATGCATGAGCCGAGCCATTATTTTGTATTCATTATTATCTTTATTAGTGTTAACAAATTACCAAAGCAAATGACTACAGCAAACAACAAAAAATAAAATTCAAACTAGGAATCCGCTATTAGGAATTATTAAATCCTAGAAAAGGCAGATTTTTAAATAGAAGAGTCAAACAATTCCCTGTGGTAGAATAAAATATCTCTCATATCGCCCTCGAATAAAGATAAATTCTTTGTTTTTTTTTCCAAAAGAGTGTTGGTATGTTGCCGTGAACAATGCACCAATCCTTTGTTGAATCCGGTTCCGGCGGGGATCATCCCCCCTAGAACAACATTTTCTTTCAGGCCTTTCAACCAATCGATACGACCCCGGAGAGCAGCTTTTGCTAAAACTCGAGCAGTTTCTTGAAAACTTGCTTCTGATATAAAACTTTGAGTATTCAAAGATGCTCGCGTTATTCCTAATAAAATGGCTCGATAACAGATTGCTTCTTCTAAAGCACGCCCCGTTCGTTCTGCTCGTAACAATCCAATAAGTTCTCCAGGTAAAAAAACATTAGACATTCCCTCTTCTGAAACCAAAACTTTTGATGTTATTTGACGTACAATAATTTCGATATGCCTATTATGAATCTGCACCCCCTGGGATCGATAAACCTTTTGAATCTTATTAACCAAAGAAATACGACTTTGCACTATAGTTAGCTCAGCACCAATCAAGAATCCCCAAGGAATTCCAAGAATTCTTGTTATACACTTGTTCCAACCCTTAATCCGCTTTTCTAAGTTCAGCGATATTGAATCAATCGAGCGGACTTCTAACACTTGTTCTACTTTTGGAAGACCTTGTGTTATATCGCCGGATCTCGATTTTTCATATATAAATGTAACTAATGTATCCCCTTCGTAAAGAATTTCTCTGTAATGCCCGTGAACTTTTGCTCCCGGAGTAGCCAAATAGGGCTTAGCGGATCTTATTACTATAGAATCCCTTTGAACAATTAAAACTTGACCCGATTTTAGGTGTGGTTCTTTTTTGGCTATACATAAATTTTCACAAAAAAATTGTCCAAGACTTATTATTGTAGACGTTTCCTCACAATAATTATGATGATAATTTTGATGAAGAAAATACCAATTCAATTTGAATGGATTCAAAACAACGTTACTGTATCGATCTAGATTAAAAATTCTTCCTTTTTCATCGATTAAATAAGAGTGAATTACTTGAAAAATATATTTTACGTTATCAAGTTTCAAATATTTTATTACAGAGATCTGATTATAAGTTAGTAAGGGCAAAAATGAATAAAAATTCGAAATTTGAATGGCTGTTCCTAAGGGGCCCGACGAATTTTTAATTGTAATTAGAGGATTTTTTTTTATTAATTCGTTTCTCACATTGTGATATTTTACATGATTAAATAGACCTATTCTAAAACAATTAGAGGATGAGAAAATTAACAAAGATTGGGATTCCTTATTGCTATTTAAGAACATACGAATAGTTCCGTGATTTTGTCTAAGTGATTGTTGAAGAATAAAAGCCTTGGGAGAAATCGAATAAAACGGATTGATGTGATCTGCATAGATCCATCCCGAATCTGGCGGATTATTCCTTTTTCTTA